TTTCTTTTATCTCGGGGGAAATACGATCGGGAGGGGCTAATTCAAAACCCTCTGGTAAAATAAGAACAGCCCCCACATTCAAAGCCCCCTTTTTACCATTAGCAAGAACTTGTTTCAGTTGCATATCATAAGGAATTCGAACAACTGCTTCAAATACAGTATCGGGAAGTACTGTTTGCGGAACTTCAATATCCACTGGTTTATTAGCTAAATGGCAATTGGCGCATACAATACGTCCAGTCGCTTCTCGTGGATTTTCATAACCCTTCTGCGCAAAAATAGGATATGCATTTGAAATGGATGCACGAGTTATGATATATATCATGAGCGATACGGAAATAGATCGAGTAATCTGTTCCTTTATCCAAGAAAAAGTATTTCTAGTTTGCATGGTCCAACCATTGATCCCGAAAATTTCTACAATAAATTGGGGTAGGTCACTAATGGAGTTTCCTATCCACGATTCTGTTATTTACTGGAATACTGGAATAATTTGACTGGATTAATGATGAATCTCCGGGATGGGTAGAAAGATAAAGAGTAAGTACGATTTTCAATGCTTTGCTTATGTACAACTGCAAAGTAAGAAACATTCTAATTGGATTAGGTAGATAATTTTTCAGTCATTCATTGAATGATAAATCACTACAAGTGACGGAGATATGCGATTTAAATAGCGGAAAATCCAATATTTGAAAATTGTATCTAGAATGACTGGAAAAGTGGAAACAAGGCCAGATATAATTTGCTCATTATGAACAAATCCAAAATCCTTGTAGACAAAGCCAATCATCAGTTCCCAACCATGGGGCGAATGAAATCCGATACATAAATCAGTTAATAAAAGAAGAGAAAAAGCTTTTATTGTGTCACTTAAGTTATATAGGAATTCCTGAGCCCAAGAGTTAAGAATAACAAGTTCTTTATTACCCAAAAGAGAATAACCACTTAGAATAATGAAACAGATTATATTTGTCGAGAAGTGCAAAATCGTATGAATACGACCCTCATTGTGTATCTTGATTAATTGGATTGTTTCTTTGTGAATTCCTATACGAAGGTTTTGTAGATGTGTCTCCGAGTATTCCTTGATCATTTCCTCTAAGAAGAGGAGTTCCTCTAATTCTATGAATTTTTCTAGAATACTCTTTTCTTCAATATCATTCAAAAAAGTTTCGGATTGCCTAGTATTCCACCAAGTAGTAACCCAGGATTCCATACTTTTTTGAAATGAGAGAGAAATCCACCAGGGCAAAAATACTATAGATGCAAGATATAAAAGAGGAGTGAATGCTTTCTTTTTTGCCATTTTTTCATCTGTGAATTGTTAATGAACCCATCTCATTCGTCGACTCTATGTAATCTAATATTTCTTATTTCTCTCACGCATCAGTTCTATTACAAGTTATCGAACCTATGAATCTAGTCACTCTTTTTTATTTGTGATTTCGTGGTTAGGCCTTGAATCTACAAAAAAATACAGAAATAGACGAAAAATTCGAATGAATAAATAATCAAAAAATATGGTTTCCCTATATCTCAATTGGTCAAATTCGAAGCACATATCTCCTTTCGATGAATGCCCGGAAAAATTTAAATAATGAATATTAATATTATTCATATTTTGAGACGAAAGAACTCCTTTTCTATCATTATATCAAAATCTCTAATATTTCGAAAAATTTTAACTTACTATGAGTAGTCCGGGATAGAATAATTGAGGAAAATTTCTGAAGAATACTGTGAAAAATGAATGGCAAAAAACGACAGAAATTGGCTAGTTATCATTATAAGAGATTCAATTTTTTGGTCATTAAGGAGCACAAAAAGTATAAAAAGAAGCTTCGAAAAAATTACAAGATATGATCTCTAAAGTCTCAATTCCAACAAGTTTAAAAGGAAAGGGGGGATTTCCTTATTTCTAAATGGTTGATTATGAGATATTTCGATTTGTTTCTTATTTTTTTATTGAATTGAGTTGTGTATATTTCGATCCATATAATATAAAAGATCCCCAAAAGAGTTTTTTTTACTTGTTCCATATATGTCTGCTTTCACTCGAATGAATGAATGTTCTGAAGAAACCTCAATTAAGTTATGTTATAGAAAAAGAGGATTCTTGCATTTTTGCCCTCCTGCTGAGAAAGCATTCATTTCTCGGCTCATTTCTTAAAATACTTCAATTGGTACACGCAAGAAATAGGCCAATTCAGCAGCTTTTTGTTCCATTTCCCGTGGAGTAAAATTCTCATCAGTACGAGTCAATGGAATGGCTCCCTGGCCTCTGATATCCATATAAAGGACACGACGAGCATAAATACCCTCTTTAACTTCTATTCTGACGGACTGAATATCTTTTATAAGAAATCGGAGGAAGACCCGACGATTTTTTCCAGGAAATCCCCAACGAAAGATACACACTATTCCGTCTTTTCTATCAAATCGATCATAACCACTACCTACATTCCACGAAATTGTGCACCACAAATAGGAGCTAATAAAAAGACCCGCAATCCCATAAAAAGACATCACAATTCCTTGTGGAAAAAAAACGATTTCCTGAGACGGAAATAAAGATATCAAATTTCTACCAAGATAACTCGAGGTTCCAACCAACAAGAATCCTAATGAACCTAAAAAAAGGATAACAGCCCAGCAGAAATTACTTGTTTTTCGAGCCCCCGTTATAGGTTCTATCCATATATGTTCTGATCGACAACTCATACTTGATCCAGTTGATTTTTTTGGAATTGAGAGAATACCCCAAATGAATTTGACTTTAGTCCTTTTGTTTCCGAAGTAACTCGCATCAACTAGCACTAGTTTGATGTGACCCTTTAGGAGTAATTCATTAAATTGGTTAGATCTAAACTAATAACATACCCTTCGTATGATCTCACTAAAGATAGCCACATACATATAGATAGACCAACTTTACCGTTCAGCCATCCGTCGATTCGGGTCTATTTGAAAATAGCTAGAATCCATTGACCCCTAATAGCATTTTCTGGAGACATAAGAGTTTTTCGGCGGAAGCCGCTTATACCATGTGGATATCTGTGTTATGATACAAGCGTCAGTTTTGAAAAAAAAAATAGATGGCATTTTGTGCCATCGGCTCTAAACAATCTTGTTTTTTTGAACATGAAGAAATAAAGAAGCCATTGCGATTGCCGGAAATACTAGGCCTACTAAAGGCACCAAAACAGAGGGAAAGTTAAGAGTTGTCATAGAATGGGTACCCCGATTTACTATTTGTACCTGTTATTATTATTTAGATTTTATATTTATTATTTATAATATAAAGATATCTTATTATATATAACGATATCTTATTATAATTTGATAATTCTAAATTGGAATTATTATTACTTAAAATTATTATTACTTAATTAAGTATAGATCTAAGTATCTATCTAAGTGAGTATATAATGTAGTTTTTTATCTTTCTACATGAAAGATTTGAAAGGATATGGATGAGATATTATTTTCTTCATTTTTTGCTCTTGTCTTCGAATTTCATTTACTAAGCAAAAAGTTTCTTAAAAATTAAATTGAAGGGTTTGTTAGAATCCCATCCAGCAGGGATTCTTAGTCAAAATAGGATTATCGTAAGATATAGAAAAATAAAAAATTCTATATTTTATATATTTTCATTATATATGACGAGAAGAGGAGATTTTTTGATTTGCCTAATTTCACGAAAATAAGAATTTCATCTTTTATCTTGTTGATAGAGGCTTCTTTATCAATAATCAGGAATATAGAAAAAGGGGCGGATTTTCTGTGACTTTTGATTCTTTATACAATTAGATCTTATGTGAACAAAGAAAACCCCATTCGTGTAATTTTGACTTGAATTCCGATAAACTAATTACTTGTTTGCTCAAAATAATTGAACTTAATGTTCTAATTTTGATTCAAAGGAAAGAAAGTGTGGAGTTGAAATAACTCACTCAGAACGCTTTTTAAAGGATTACGTGGTACGATTAGATCGAATAAGCCCTTATGGAATAAATAGTCAGACGCTTGTGAACCTTCGGGTACTGTTTTATTCAATGTTTCTTGAATTACTCTTTTACCCGCAAAGGCAATGTAGGCCTTGGGTTCGGCAATAATGATATCCCCCAACATACCAAAACTAGCTGTCACCCCACCGGTAGTAGGAGATGTAAGGATTGGTACATAGAATAACTTTTTATTTGATTGATAATCATATAAAGCAGAAGATATTTTAGCCATTTGCATCAAGCTCAAACTTCCTTCTTGCATGCGTGCCCCTCCGGAAGCACACACTATAATAAGAGGTATAAATTTATTAGTAGCGTATTCAATCAAACGGGTAATTTTCTCCCCGACTACGGATCCCATACTACCCCCCATAAACTGAAAATCCATAACCCCAATTGCTACGGGAATACCGTTTAGTTGCCCTATCCCTGTTTGAACAGCCTCGGTTAATCCTGTCTTTCTTTGATAAAAATTGATACGCTTTTTATAAGGCTCCTGCTGCGAATGAAATTTAATGGGATCCACAGAGACCATGTCTTCATCCATAGGCTTCCAAGTACCCGGATCGATCAAAAGTTCGATTCTATCTGAACTACTAATTTTCAAATGATATCCACATTGTGGACAAATATTCAGTTTTGCTTGAAACTTGGTCCTATAATTTAATTCATAACAATTTTCGCATTGAGCCCACAAACGTATGTCAGTAATAGAACTTTCCGGTATAGTTCGATCACTCGTTCTGGCATCCTTGTTTTGACTACTATTTCCACTTTTACCACAAACGGAACTATAAATGTAATTGTAAGTGGAATTGTCAATACCACTTACAATGGAACTATCAATACAGATTTGAGACTGAAGATAACTGTCAATGCAACTATTAATGTGATTATTCCAAGTATACTGAGTATCATCCATGCAACGATCGTGGTCGGGAGTCTTACTCTTAGATCCATTATTCAGATAACTAGAATTCCGATAAAAAG